ATTCATTGAATGATAAATCACTACAAGTGACGGAGATACGCGATTTAAATAACGGAAAATCCAATATTTTAAAATTGTATCTAGAATGACTGGAAAAGTGGAAACAAGGCCAGATATAATTTGATCATTATGAACAAATCCAAAATCCTTGTAGACAAAGCCAATCAGCAGTTCCCAACCATGGGGCGAATGAAATCCGATACATAAATCAGTTAATAAAAGAAGAGAAAAAGCTTTTATTGTGTCACTTAAGTTATATAGGAATTCCTGAGCCCAAGAGTTAAGAATAACAAGTTCTTTATTACCCAAAATAGAATAACCGCTTAGAATAATGAAACAGATTATATTTGTCGAGAAGTGCAAAATCGTATGAATACGACCCTCGTTGTGTATCTTGATTAATTGGATTGTTTCTTTGTGAATTCCTATACGAAGGTTTTGTAGATGTGTCTCCGAGTATTCCTTGATCATTTCCTCTAAGAAGAGGAGTTCCTCCAATTCTCTGAATTTTTCTAGAATACTCTTTTCTTCAATATCATTCAAAAAAAATTCGGATTGCCTAGTATTCCACCAATAAGTAACCCATGATTCCAGACTTTTTTGAAATGAGAGAGAAATCCACCAGGGCAAAAATACTATAGATGCAAGATATAAAAGAGGAGTGAATGCTTTCTTTTTTTCCATTTTTTCGTCTGTGAATTGTTAATGAACCCATCTCATTCGTCGACTCTATGTAATCTAATATTTCTCTCATGCATCTCTTCTATTACAAGTTATCGAACCTATGAATCTATTCACTCTTTTTTATTTGTGATTTCGTGGTTAGGCCTTGAATCTAGAAAAAAAAATACCGAAATAGACGAAAAATTCGAATGAATAAATAAAAAAAATTGTTTACCTATATTTCAATTGGTCGAATTCGAAGCACATATCTCCTTTCGATAAATGCCCGGAAAAATTTTATTCTTATTCCATATATGTCTGCTTTGACTCGAATGAATGTTTTGAAGAAACCTCAATTAAGTTATAAGTTATGTTATAGAAAAAGGGGATTCTTGCTTTTTTTGCTCTCCTGCTGAGAAAGCATTCATTTCTCGGCTTCATTTATTAAAAAACTTCAATTGGTACACGCAAGAAATAGGCCAATTCAGCAGCTTTTTGTTCCATTTCCCGTGGAGTAAAATTCTCATCAGTACGAGTCAATGGAATGGCTCCCTGGCCTCTGATATCCATATAAAGGACACGACGAGCAAAAATACCCTCTTTCACTTCTATTCTGACGGACTGAATATCTTTTATAAGAAATCGGAGGAAGACCCGACGATTTTTTCCAGGAAATCCCCAACGAAAGATACACACTATTCCATCTTTTCTATCAAATCGATCATAACCACTACCTACATTCCACGAAATTGTGCACCACAAATAGGAGCTAATAAAAAGACCCGCGATCCCATAGAAAGACATCACAATTCCTTGAGGGAAAAAAACTATTTCCTGAGACGGAAATAAAGATATCAAATTTCTACCAAGATAACTCGAGGTTCCAACCAACAAGAATCCTAATGAACCTAAAAAAAGGATAACAGCCCAGCAGAAATTACTTGTTTTTCGAGCCCCCGTTATAGGTTCTATCCATATATGTTCTGATCGACAACTCATACTTGATCCAGTTGCTTTTTTTGGAATTGAGAGAATACCCCAAATGAATTTGACTTTAGTCCGTTTGTTTCCGAAGTAACTCGCATCAACTAGCACTAGTTTGATGTGAACCTTTAGGAGTAATTCATTAAATTGGTTAGATCTAAACTAATAACATACCCTTCGTATGATCTCACTAAAGATAGCCACATGTATATAGATAGACCAACTTTACAGTTCAGCCATCCGCCGAGTTGGGTCTATTTGAAAATAGCTAGAATATAGCATTTTTGGGAGATTTTCGGCGGAAGCCACTTATACCAAATATACCAAATTTTGCTAAATGGATATCTGTGTTATGATACAAGCGTCAGTTAAAAAAAATAGATGAGATTTTGTGCCCTCGCCTCTAAACAATTTTGTTTTTTTGAATATGAAGAAATAAAGAAGCTATTGCGATTGCCGGAAATACTAGGCCTACTAAAGGGACCAAAACAGAGGGAAAGGTAAGATTTGTCATAGAATGGGTACCTCGATTTACTATTTGTACCTGTTATTATTATTTAGATTTTATTTTATATTTTATAATATAAAGTAAAGATATCTTATCTTATCTTATTATATATAAAGTATATCTTATTATAATTTGATAATTTGATATTGATCATTCTAAATAAATAAATAAAGATATAAGTATCTAGCTAAGTGAGTTATAGAATGTAGTTTTGCATCTTTCTACATGAAAGATTTGAAAGGATATGGATGATATCTTTTTTTCTTCATTTTTTTGCTCTTGTCTTCGAATTTCATTTACTAAGCAAAAACTCTCTTAAAAATGAATTAGATTCTATTTATATTA